TCGATTGATCCGGGTACTTGGAATCCTATGGATGAAGACATGGTCTCTGCGGATCCCATTAAATTTCATTCGAGGGAGGAACCTTATAAAAAGCGTATTGACTCTGCTCAAAAAAAGACAGGATTGACTGACGCTATTCAAACAGGTACAGGTCAACTAAACGGTATTCCGGTAGCCCTTGGGGTTATGGATTTTCAGTTTATGGGGGGTAGTATGGGATCCGTAGTAGGCGAAAAAATAACTCGTTTGATTGAGTATGCTACCAATCAATGTTTACCTCTTATTTTAGTGTGTTCTTCCGGAGGAGCACGAATGCAAGAAGGAAGTTTAAGTTTGATGCAAATGGCTAAAATTTCTTCGGTTTTATGTGATTATCAATCAAGTAAAAAGTTATTCTATATATCAATTCTTACATCTCCTACTACCGGTGGGGTGACAGCAAGTTTTGGTATGTTGGGGGATATCATTATTGCCGAACCCTATGCTTATATTGCATTTGCGGGTAAAAGAGTAATTGAACAAACATTGAAAAAAGCCGTGCCTGAAGGTTCACAAGCGGCTGAATCTTTATTACGTAAGGGCTTATTGGATGCAATTGTACCACGTAATCCTTTAAAAGGTGTTGTGAATGAGTTATTTCAGCTCCATGCTTTTTTTCCTTTGAACAAAAATGAAATCAAATAGAACAGTTAGTTTATCAGAATTAAACGAAAACCCTAAAAAATTCATTTTTCTTTCGAATCATTTTTTTATCGATATTCTTATTTACTACTCAGTAAACCTTTATCAACAAGATAAAAAGTGAATTTTTGCTTTCGGAAAGTTAAAATTAGACTAGAAAAATGAAACAAAGTTTATTTTCCTCTCTTGCTTGCATATGTATAGATAATTCAAATAGAGATATAGATCTATAGAGAGTCTTGCATCTTTTTGCATTTCCCGAAAATTCCCTGTTGTTGGATCAGATTCCAATCAATTTTGTAGAAATTTGTAATGGAATAAAAATTTTTCTTTATTAATGACTATTAGAAGACAAAAAGAACAAAAAGAATAATAAATCTAACAGGGGGATTATGATAATCCATCTATTTGATTTTGAAAGATGAATAAGTCCATTTATTTAGTTTGGCGTTTCTTGTACCTATTTTTTTATTCTATTTCTATTAGGTTCTATTCTATATATTTCTATTAGGTTGTATATTAGTATTAGATATATATTTACTTAAAGATACTTAGTATAATTATATAATATATATAATAGAAATAATCAAAATACAAGATATTCTAAGATATCTTTAGAATTCAGAATATAACAATAACAGGTACAAATATTAAATTGAGGTACCCCATTTTATGACAACTTTCAATAACTTACCCTCTATTTTTGTGCCTTTAGTAGGCCTAGTCTTTCCGGCACTTGCAATGGCTTCTTTATTTCTTCATATTCAAAAAAATAAGATTTTTTAGATCGAATGAGACCGAATCGTATCACTCCCTTTTTTATTTTAAAAACTTCGATTCGATAAGACCCATTTGGTAGAATATTGTATAACACATAGATTCCTACAAACATAACTAAAAAAAACTTTTATGTATGTGTAAACGTATTATATGGGTAACTAAATTTGCGCTCTTTTGAATCATTGGGCCGCTGTATGAAATTCAAGTCAATGTATTTATTTGTATGTATATAGTTATAGGGGATGATATAAAGGAAGGAGATGTTATTATTTTAGATATAAACAATTCGATGAATTACTCGTAAGGTAAAGGTTCACAACAAAATGGTTGATGAGAGTTACTTTGAAAACAAAAAAAGGAAAGTCATATTTTCTCAATTCAAAAAAATTGTATAACTGGATCTAATATATATGAGTTGGCGATCAGAATCTCTATGGATAGAATTTATAACGGGGTCTCGAAAAACAAGTAATTTCTGCTGGGCCTTTATCCTATTTTTAGGTTCATTGGGATTCTTATTGGTTGGAATTTCCAGTTATCTTGGTAGAAATTTTATATCATTATTTGCATCTCAGCAAATCATTTTTTTTCCACAAGGGATTGTGATGTCTTTCTATGGGATCGCAGGTCTCTTTATTAGTTGCTATTTGTGGTGCACTATTTTGTGGAATGTGGGTAGTGGTTATGATCTTTTCGACCGAAAAGAAGGGATAGTACGTATTTTTCGTTGGGGATTTCCTGGAAAAAGTCGTCGCATCTTTTTACGATTCCTTATGAAAGATATTCAGTCCATCAGAATAGAAGTTAAAGAGGGTGTTTCTGCTCGGCGTGTCCTTTATATGGAAATTCGAGGTCAAGGGGCTATTCCGTTAATTCGTACTGATGAGAATTTTACTACACGAGAAATTGAGCAAAAAGCTGCTGAATTGGCTTACTTCTTGCGTGTACCAATTGAAGTATTTTGAAATGAATTCATTTTTAAAGACTAAATGCTTTGGCAGTAGGAAGAAAAAACTAAAGAATTGCTTTTTTTTTCAATTGAACAGTCATCTATTCTTTTATGCTTGTTTTTTTTTTTTATATTTGATAGAAAAGAAAGGGAGTTTATTCGTCGCGAAAATAGAATCATATTTTTTTATTTGAAAAAGTTCTTTTAGTATTGATCGAAAAAAGGGGGAATAACATCCTGGAAATCCCATTTTTTTCTTGATTCAAATTGGAAGTGGATTCTGAGTCTATTTCTGTATTCTTTCGAGATTCAAAGCAAAGACTAAGTATTGAATCAAAAGAAAAAGATAAAAGGGATTATAGGCTCAATACATTCTATTCAAATTAGAATAGAAACTCATGCTCGATAGAAATAGTAGATCTAATAGAATCAACAAATGCGGTAGGTTCATTAACAATTCACAGATTCAAAATGGCAAAAAAGAAAGCATTCATTCCTTTTTTTTATTTTACATCTATAGTCTTTTTGCCCTGGTTGATCTCTCTCTGCTGTAATAAAAGTTTGAAAACTTGGATTACTAATTGGTGGAATACTAGACAACGCGAAACTTTTTTGAATGATATTCAAGAAAAAAGTGTTCTAGAAAAATTTATACAATTAGAGGAACTATTCCAGCTGGATGAAATGATAAAGGAATACCCCGAAACCGATTTACAACAATTTCGTCTAGGAATCCACAAAGAAACGATCCAATTCATCAAGATACACAATGAGTACCGTATCCATACAATCTTGCACTTCTCGACAAATCTAATATCTTTCGTTATTCTAAGTGGTTATTCCTTTTGGGGTAAGGAAAAGCTTTTTATTCTGAATTCTTGGGTTCAAGAATTCCTATATAATTTAAGTGATACAATTAAAGCTTTTTCGATTCTTTTATTAACTGATTTATGTATCGGATTCCATTCGCCTCACGGTTGGGAACTAATGATTGGTTATATTTACAAAGATTTTGGGTTTGCTCATTATGAGCAAATTTTATCTGGTCTAGTTTCTACCTTTCCAGTTATTCTTGATACAATTTTTAAATATTGGATCTTTCGTTATTTAAATCGTGTATCTCCGTCACTTGTAGTGATTTATCATGCAATAAATGATTAAAAAAAGATTCACTGATCCAATTCTAATCTTTCTTACCTTATCATAACCAAATCAAAGTCGTATTTACTTTACTCTTTTTTACCCATGAGGGATTCCTTGTATATTTCAATTTCAACAAAAAATTTTTCGTTTTTCAGTAAATGTAAATAGCAGAATTGTGGCTAGGGAAGTATATTATCGACCTACCTAACTTTATTGTAGAAATTTTTGGGATAAATGATTGGACCATGCAAACTAGAAATACCTTTTCTTGGATAAGGGAAGAGATTATTCGCTCCATATCTGTCTCACTCATGATATATATAATAACTTGGGCATCCATTTCAAGTGCATATCCAATTTTTGCCCAGCAGAATTATGAAAATCCACGAGAGGCAACTGGGCGTATTGTATGTGCCAATTGCCATTTAGCTAGTAAGCCCGTGGATATTGAGGTTCCACAAGCGGTACTTCCTGATACTGTATTTGAAGCAGTTGTTAAAATTCCTTATGATATGCAACTAAAACAAGTTCTAGCTAATGGTAAAAAAGGAGCTTTGAATGTGGGAGCTGTTCTTATTTTACCGGAGGGGTTTGAATTAGCCCCCCCCGATCGTATTTCACCCGAGATGAAAGAAAAGATAGGAAATCTGTCTTTTCAGAATTATCGCCCCAATAAAAAAAATATTCTTGTGATAGGTCCTGTTCCTGGTCAAAAATATAGTGAAATAACCTTTCCTATTCTTGCCCCAGACCCTGCTACTAATAAAGATGTTCACTTCTTAAAATATCCTATATACGTAGGTGGAAACAGGGGAAGGGGTCAGATTTATCCTGATGGTAGCAAAAGTAACAATACAGTTTATAATGCTACGGCAGGAGGGATAATAAGCAAAATTTTACGAAAAGAAAAAGGGGGATACGAAATAACCATAGTGGATGCATCGAATGAACGCCAAGTAATTGATATTATCCCCCGAGGCCTAGAACTTCTTGTTTCAGAGGGCGAATCCATTAAACTCGATCAACCATTAACGAGTAATCCTAATGTGGGTGGATTTGGTCAGGGGGATGCGGAAATAGTACTTCAAGATCCATTACGTGTCCAAGGCCTTTTGTTCTTCTTAGCATCGGTTGTTTTGGCACAAATCTTTTTGGTTCTTAAAAAGAAACAGTTTGAGAAGGTTCAACTATCCGAAATGAATTTTTAGATCCGTCTCTTTAGCTTTATCAAATTCGTAAAAAAGAACCAAAAAAATTATCACAAGCTTTTTTGCCTCTCTTTAGACTTTCTATTCCTTTTCGACGGGGTGTCAGGAATTACTTGTCTGATAGTCCTAATCCTAGTATGTATATTAAGAAGAATTCACTTTACCCCCTTTTCTTTATTTTTCAATACAAATTTGTATTGAAAAATGGGAGGGGGTGTGATGGAACTCTGTCGTTAGTG